ATTGTGTAAACCGAAAACTCAATATTGCTATTACAAGAATTGCAAAACCTTATGGGCACCCTAACATTCTTGCGGAATTTATAGCCGGACAACTAAAGAGTAGAGTATCATTTCGAAAAGCAATGAAAAAAGCTATCGAATTAACCGAACAAGCTGATACAAAAGGAATTCAAATCCAAATTGCCGGCCGTATCGATGGAAAAGAAATTGCACGTATCGAATGGATAAGAGAGGGTAGGGTTCCCCTACAAACCATTCGCGCGAAAATCGATTATTGTGCTTATACGGTTCGAACTATCTATGGAGTATTGGGAATCAAAATTTGGATATTTATGGACGAGTAATAATAAGCCTTTACTTAATTTTTCTTTTGGTATCGATTTAATGATGGAACATAAAATAACAATCTTTTTGCTTCTTTTTCCACCGAACAAATTCTCATTTTGAATCCCATTTTAATCCCATAAGGTTTAATAAAAATTCGATTGACCTTTTGAAAAAATTGCTATGCTTAGTGTGTGACTCGTTGGTTTTTGTTAAAATTAAAACTAAATAAACAAAAGAACAAATCATACAAAATAGAAACTCATAACTAGGAACTAATAACCAACTCATCGCATCACATTATTTGGATCCAAGAAAGCAGTCAAGATATGTTATTTTAGCCCTAGCATTGTAGGAACTGCATTTTTTTGGCATAAACAATTCATTAGATTTATTGTCAAACAAAAAAAAAATACAAAAAAGAAAAAAAGGATACGGATAAAAGGAAAGATGAGAGAAAGAAAAAAAAAAAGAATCGAATAGAAAAGATATATGATTCCAATATGTAAGGTCTTTGAAACATCTCATAAAAAAAATGTAATAAAGCATTAATACAGATTGACGCAAAATTATATGATATAAATCTGTTTCATAGAAAAAAAAAATAAGAGCTTCGAACCAATCACGACTAAGAGGGTTGTCTCAAAAACAAATTTCATTACGAGCTCCGTTGTAAAATTTAGACCTAATCATTAATCAAGAAGCGATGGGAACGACGGAATCCGTGAATTCGTAAGATTCAATTAAAAATGAATCCTAACGATTCATTGGTAAGGATGGCGGAACGAACCAAAAACCTATTCATATTATAAAAAATGATAAACTAACTTTACAGCTAAACTAGATATTGAAAGAGTAAATATTCGCCCGCGAAAATTCCCCTTTTCTTTTTTATTTTCATTGAATTCCTCATATTTGAGCAATCCAATTTAATATAAAATATAAAAACTTTTTATAAAACTAAAATGAAAAAGAATGCAATATTATAGAAAAAAACAAAAATATACAAAAAAGGAATAAAATAGAGATTTAAAGAAATTTAAATTGGCTATTTATATACCCAAATAAAAATATCTAGTAAACTAGGTGAATCCAAAAGAATTTATTCAGTGTATTTATTCAGCGTATTATTACATGTATATATTAATTATATAAAAATAAAATATTCATTTTAAATGAAATTTTTATTTTTTCATTCGCGAGGAGCTGGATGAGAAGAAACTCTCACGTCCGGTTCTGTAGTAGAGATGGAATTCCAAAAAACCATCAACTATAACCCCAAAAGAACTAAATTCCGTAAACAACATAGAGGAAGAATGAAGGGAATATCTTGTCGGGGGAATCGTATTTGTTTCGGAAGATATGCTCTTCAGGCACTTGAACCCGCTTGGATCACGTCTAGACAAATAGAAGCAGGGCGGCGAGCAATGACACGAAATGCACGTCGCGGTGGAAAAATATGGGTACGTATATTTCCCGACAAACCTGTTACAGTAAGACCCGCGGAAACCCGTATGGGTTCCGGTAAAGGATCGCCCGAATATTGGGTAGCTGTTGTCAAACCAGGTCGAATACTTTATGAAATAAGCGGAGTAGCCGAAAATATAGCCCGCCGGGCTATCGCAATAGCGGCATCGAAAATGCCTATACGAACTCAATTCATTATTTCAGGATAAGAATGTGGAACTAAAGGAAATGGATCTTTTGGATAAAAACAAATAGAAGTTTTTTTTGGACAAACAATATTTCTTTTTCATTTATTTTTACATTGAAAGAACAGATAAAAACAAAATATGATTCAACCTCAGACCCATTTGAATGTAGCAGACAACAGCGGGGCTCGAGAATTGATGTGTATTCGAATCATAGGAGCTAGCAACCGCCGATATGCTCGTATTGGTGACGTTATTGTTGCTGTGATTAAAGAAGCAATACCCAACACGCCCTTAGAAAGATCAGAAGTGATCAGAGCTGTAATTGTACGTACCTGTAAAGAACTCAAACGCGCCAACGGTATGATAATACGATATGATGACAATGCCGCAGTTATCATTGATCAAGAAGGAAATCCAAAAGGAACTCGAATTTTTGGTGCAATTGCCAGGGAATTGAGACAAAACTTTACTAAAATAGTTTCATTAGCTCCTGAGGTATTATAAGATGAGAAGTAGGGCATTTGACTGAAAAAAAATAAAAATAGGAGATTGTGTATCACGTATATATCTTTCATTTTGAAGTTTTTTATAATTTAAAATTGAATACTAAACTAATAAAAAGGCATGTTGATTATATCAAATTTTTGGGGAACCACTTATTTTAGTTCATCATGAGTAGGGACACTATTGCTGATATAATAACCTCTATACGAAATGCAGACATGAATAGAAAAGGAACGGTTCGAATAGTATCTACTGGAATCACCGAAAACATTGTTAAAATACTTTTACGAGAAGGCTTTATCGAAAATGCGAGAAAACATCAAGAAAGAAACAACTACTTTTTGGTTTTAACTCTGCGACATAGACGAAATAAGAAAACGCCTTATAAAAATACTTTCCATTTAAAAAGGATCAGTCGACCTGGTCTACGAATCTATTCTAACTATCAACGAATTCCTAGAATTTTAGGTGGAATGGGGATTGCAATTCTTTCTACCTCTAGAGGTATAATGACAGATCGAGAGGCTCGACTAGAACGAATTGGTGGAGAAATTTTATGTTATATATGGTAATCCCTATACTATCTGAATTGGATCCAAAATTTTCGATTTGTGAACAAAAAAAGAGAAAAGACAGCTTGTCTAATATCATTCCTCTATTAGTTGATACTTTAAGGGGGTTTTGTCTGGAATGAAGGAACAAAAATGGATTCATGAAGGTTTGATTACCGAATCACTTCCTAATGGTATGTTCTGGGTTCGTTTAGATAATGAAGATCTTATTCTCGGTTACGTTTCAGGAAGGATACGACGCAGTTCTATACGAATCCTACCGGGAGATAGAGTTAAGATTGAAATAAGCCGTTATGATTCAACTAGAGGTCGTATAATTTATAGACTCCGCAACAAGGATTCGAACGATTAGATAGTTTTTCAACTTCAACACTCCTTTCTATAAGAATACAATTCGAGATTCAAAATATTCAAAAACCCATTTTCTTCCAAGAATTAGATTCAAAAAAAAAAACACAACGGAATAAAAAATATGAAAATAAGAGCTTCTGTTCGTCAAATTTGTGAAAAATGCCGGCTGATCCGCAGACGAGGACGAATTATAGTAATTTGTTCTAACCCAAAACACAAACAACGACAAGGATAACTACTATACTAAAAACTAAAAGGAACTATCTAGAAAGAATTGCTAAAAGATTTGATTGATATAAAAAAACGGAAGGATTTGTTTTGACATGAAATGGATATATCCATATATCGTTGACTTATTTTTATGAGATGAAAAAATATGGCAAAACCTATACCCAAAATTGGTTCACGTAGAAATGGACGTATTAATTCGCGTAAAAGTGCACGTAAAATACCAAAGGGAATTATTCATGTTCAAGCAAGTTTCAATAATACTATTGTGACTGTTACAGATGTACGGGGTCGAGTAGTTTCTTGGTCTTCTTCCGGTACTTGTGGATTCAGGGGTACAAAAAGAGGGACACCGTTTGCGGCTCAAACTGCAGTAGGAAATGCTATTCGTACGGTATTGGAACAAGGTATGCAACGAGCCGAAGTCATGATAAAGGGTCCTGGTCTCGGAAGAGATGCAGCATTACGGGCTATTCGTAGAAGCGGTATACTGTTAAGTTTCGTACGAGACGTAACCCCTATGCCCCATAACGGCTGTAGGCCTCCTAAAAAAAGACGTGTGTAGAAATCAGAATTGAAGATATTTCAAGAGAAATAAATGATTCAAAGATATGATCAATTTTGTAAAATATTACTATGGTTCGAGAGAAAATAAGAGTATCTACTCGGACACTTCAGTGGAAGTGTGTTGAATCAAGAACAGATAGTAAATGTCTTTATTATGGGCGCTTTATTCTCTCTCCACTTATGAAAGGTCAAGCTGATACAATAGGCATTGCGATGCGAAGAGCATTGCTTGGCGAAATAGAAGGAACATGTATCACACGTGCAAAATCTGAAAAAATACCACACGAATACTCTGCCATATTAGGTATTCAAGAATCAGTACATGAAATTTTCATGAATTTGAAAGAAATAGTATTGAGAAGTAATCTATATGGAACTTGTGAGGCGTCTATTTGCGTTAGGGGCCCCAGATGTGTAACTGCACAAGACATCATCTTGCCGCCTTATGTAGAAATAGTTGATAATACACAGCATATAGCTAGCTTGACGGAACCAATTGACTTGTGTATTGGATTACAACTTGAGAGAAATCGCGGATATCATATAAAAGCGCCACATAACTTTCAAGACGGAAATTATCCGATAGATGCTCTATTCATGCCTGTTCGAAACGTGAATCATAGTATTCATTCTTATGGAAATGGAAATGAAAAACAAGAGATACTTTTTCTCGAAATATGGACAAATGGCAGTTTAACTCCAAAAGAAGCACTTTATGAAGCCTCCCGGAATTTAATTGATTTATTGATTCCTTTTTTACATGCAGAAGAAGAAAACTTAGATTTAGAGGACAATCAGC